GAATTTCAAGACGTTCTTCGAACCAATCATAGACTTTATTGAGATAGGTAAACCAACGGACCCCCCCTGAGAACCGTATATGAGAATTTCATCTCGTACGGCTCAAACAAAAATACCCAAATACTGCTTGTAACGAAAACAGATATGTCTAATAGAAAGTTTGAAATTTCTTTATTTAATCCTATGATTCTAATTTTATTTGACGATAATAAAAAATAGAGATCCGAAAGCTATTCTTTTTGGTTATAATGCTAAAATCTCAAGTCGGCTCCCTCGTCTTTATCTTGATCTTTTAAGGCCTCTTGAATATTCTACTATATTACTTCATTTTTTTATTGTGTATAATGTGATTTTACTGTTGTCTTCTTTATTATTATTGAATTTTTATTATTGATAGGAATTCTCTTGTTAGGACCATATGAATCAATTAAAAAAACATCAGATTCATACTATAACCACGATGATTCAAAAAAACATTAAATCGAAGTCCAAAAATTCCCTGAGTAAGAACTGTTGGATCATCACTTATTCAATGAATAGATATAATGAAAAAAAAATTCAAAGAAACGTTTATCCTTTGATCAAAATAAAGATAAGCTCCGGAAGCTTGAAAGAATGAAAATTATTCCATTTATTTTTACAACTCTTTGAAAAGTTTTTTAAGTCCGGTTGCGAGGTCTAAATATTTAGTATGAATCATAGTTCTAATATTTTTAGAATCCATTTTCTATATTCCGTGCTCCAGATACTAGAATAAATATCTGACGGGATAAAACCATCTCTATCAAGATGACAGATCCATTTTATGTTCTGTACTTTCAATAGGATCAATTAAAACAAGCCACACACTCATATTCCGGAAATACAGAAACAAATAAATTCCACGATCAAACTACCAAATCAAAATGGAATAGGCTAACAAACAATAAGAAACCAAAACGCTTAACTTTCCTTTCTATTGAAAAACTAATTACCCAATTCTTGTGAATCTAATTCATAGAAATTCCGTCGAGTAAAATGGACGAATTATAAATCTCCAAAATAATAGATAGAAATATCGCAAATAGGGCCATTGCAACACCCATCAAAGGAGTAGTTCCCCACCCCGGAGCTACTTTACCATATTCTGAATTTAATGGTTTCAATAAATCCCCTACAACAGTTCGTCTTGGACCAGATCTAGAATTATCCTCAACGGTTTGCGTAGCCATAAATACTATTTTTTATTCATTTAGATCTGTTGACTTTGTATACCATTTCGCTGTAAATATAAGGATCTTATCCTATAGATCTATTGTGATCTTGAAACTTTAGAATTATAATAATGGAAACAGCAACCCTAATTGCCATCTCTATATCTGGTTTACTTGTTAGTTTTACTGGGTATGCCTTATATACTGCCTTTGGGCAACCCTCGCAACAACTAAGAGATCCATTTGAAGAACATGGGGACTAGTTGAAGTAATGAGCCCTCCATATTGGGGGCTCATTACTTCAATTAAGATAATAAAAAATTATTTAACCTTTTTTCGTCGGAACTTTAGGGGGTTCTCTAAAAAAGATAGCGAAAAAAATAATTCCTAAAGTCGAAACTAAGAGGAATGTATAAACCAATGCTTCCATAGATTTGATTGTGGTTTACAATTATAGCTTTCATACCTGTTTATTGGGGCTCATTTCCCAACAAATAAAATAAAAAGAGTAACTGCAATGATTGAAATAAAGATTTATCTAGTTCTCTATGTGAAATTAAAAATCATAAAAAAAGTCGAAAAAGAACAAAAGAATGTTAGACTACCTGTTTTTTTGTAGTTGGATCTCCAAGTTTTTGGAATGCTCCAAATTCTACTTGAGCGTCTAAATCTGGGTCGATACCAGCAAAAACATCTCTGAACAAAGTTCTAGCACCATGCCAAATGTGCCCGAAAAAGAATAGCAGAGCAAATGAAGCATGTCCAAAAGTAAACCAACCCCTCGGACTGCTACGAAAAACACCATCTGATTTCAAAGTAGCACGATCTAATTCAAAAATTTCACCCAATTGAGCACGTCTAGCATATTTTTTCACAGTAGCGGGATCGCTATAACTGATTCCATTAAGCTCGCCACCATAGAACTCAACAGTTACACCTACTTGTTCGACACTATATTTCGATTCTGCCCTTCGAAAAGGAACATCGGCCCTAACAATTCCGTCCCCATCTACCAAAACAACCGGAAATGTTTCAAAAAAAGTAGGCATACGACGTACAAAAAGTTCACGCCCCTCTTTATCTCTAAAGACAGGATGTCCTAACCAACCGACGGCTATTCCATCTCCATTGTCCATTGAACCTGCTCTAAATAACCCGCCTTTTGCTGGATTATTGCCGATATAATCATAAAAAGCTAATTTTTCGGGAATTTTAGACCAAGCTTCTGACAAACTTTGATTTTCGGCTAGTCCAGCACCAACTCTTCGATATATTTCTTGCTGGAAGTATCCCTGATCCCATTGATAACGAGTAGGACCAAATAATTCAATGGGGGTTGTTGCTGAACCATACCACATAGTTCCAGCAACGACAAAAGCTGCAAAAAAGACAGCCGCAATACTGCTGGACAGGACAGTTTCAATATTTCCCATCCGTAATCCTTTATATAGACGTTGGGGTGGACGCACACTAAGATGGAAAAGACCCGCTAATATGCCCAAGGTTCCTGCTGCAATATGATGAGAAGCTACCCCCCCCGGAACAAAAGGATCAAAACCTTCCACACCCCACGCGGGATTTACGGATTGTATCCTTCCAGTTAGTCCATAAGGATCGGACACCCATATTCCAGGCCCATACAATCCTGTTACATGAAATGCGCCAAAACCAAAACAAGCCACCCCTGCAAGAAATAAATGAATTCCAAAAATTTTGGGCAAATCCAAAGAAGGTTTTCCAGTTCGTTCATCACAAAAGATTTCTAGATCCCAATAAACCCAATGCCAAATAGCCGCTAAAAAGCACAAGCCTGAAAACACAATATGTGCTCCGGCCACACCTTCGTAACTCCAAATACCCGGATTCGTTATAGTCCCTCCTGTGATATTCCAACCGCCCCACGAATTGGTTATTCCTAAACGAGTCATGAAAGGTATAACGAACATACCCTGTCTCCACATTGGGTCAAGAACAGGGTCAGAGGGATCAAAAACTGCTAATTCATATAGAGCCATCGAACCGGCCCAACCAGCAACTAGAGCTGTGTGCATTATATGAACAGAAAGCAAACGGCCTGGATCATTTAATACAACCGTATGAACACGATACCAAGGTAAACCCATGAAAATACCCCTTATATCAACAAAAAATAGACACTATGTAACTTTATTGCACTTGAAAAATTTATATTATGGACTCTAGCCTTTCATTAGATTTTCTCGTAAAATGGAACAATCATATTTGTAGAAATAAAAAGAAACAGATTTATTCTATACCCGATAAGTAACAATACGCAATGGTGGGGAGACGAGAGGGGTTTACAATTTTATCTATGAATATTTAAATAAATAAATGCAGACATACTCACTTATCACCCCAATGACCCATTCGTAACAACTTTACTTTATTGAGTATTCCTAAAAAAAATGCAATATAATAAAAGTAAATCATTTTTAACACAATAAACTAATTCTTACGTTTCCACACTAAAGTTAGATATATTATTTTATTATTTCTCCATTTTATGCCCATTGGTGTTCCAAGAGTACCCTTTCGAAGCCCTGGGGAAGAAGATGCATCTTGGGTTGATATATAGTGCGACTTGTCAGATATAGTAGGTCATATGGGATTTCCCCATTTTCTCCCCCGATCGAGATATCCTCTCTTTCACCCCCAAAAGAAGAATGATTGAATCATAAAAAATTTGGAGCGTGAAGTGTAATGAAGTACAATTCTATCGATTTTTTGATTTTTAGAGGGGGTATCCAGATTATTACTCGAAATTATGAATAATTTATGGTTGGCTTGATTGAACCAATAAAATAAAGTACCCAGGCTCTGTTTAGAAAAAACCAATTGGTAATATATCTACGATCACCACTTCTATCATATTCATATATTTTACAGAAAACATTAAAGAAGAAATTCAGAAAATGAAGAAGTTATAACAAAAATACGTAGTATTGTAATATTTGTCCTATATGTGCAAATCCAAATCGGGCAGATCTTTACTCAGAGTAGAAAAGAAACCTAAAAGAATTGAAAAAGTCCATTCAGAAACAAGAAAATTACATTGTGATTGGACTTCGATCTCAATGAAAGCAATACATCAATGAGAAGATAGTTCAATAAATTGAGTCTATTATTCTTTTTTTCTTTAAAAGTTCGAAGAAGTCCATTATGAAAAGAGAAAGAAGTTTAAAATCGACACATTGATTCCTTTTTTGCTTATATGATTTTGGATGAACTGTATGCATCAAAAGGTGCATGTACAGCTCTTAAGGAAAAAAATGGAATCCTAATCAATCGACTTTATCGAGAAAGATTACTTTTTTTAGGTCAAGAGGTTGATAGTGAAATATCGAATCAACTAATTAGTCTTATGGTATATCTTAGTATAGAGGAAGAGAATAAAGATTTGTATCTGTTTATAAATTCTCCGGGGGGGTGGGTAATACCCGGAATAGCTATTTATGATACTATGCAATTTGTACAACCAGATGTACAGACAGTATGTATGGGATTAGCCGCTTCAATGGGATCCTTTCTTTTGGCAGGAGGAGAAATTACCAAACGTTTAGCATTCCCTCACGCTTGGCGCCAATGATTCTTTTATTTGAGAATATATATAAAGACTATACCTTCGCCATAAAAACAGTTAATAAAAACATTTTATAAGTAATAATAGCATGGTATTGTGAATTCCATATGCAAATTTTTGTTTTTTTAATCATTCGATTATATATAGAAAGAGTAGTATGAAAAAGAGGGTATTTACAATTTTATCTGATCTATCAGGAACCTAGTTTAATTTTAGTGTCACATACTTTTTTGTTTTTTTTTTCATACCAGAAAACTTTTAACAATTTTTATTTTAATTAGAAGAAAACATAACATATGAAAAAAAAAAGAAACTTTCGGATTGTTGAATAACAAAATGATATAAAAAACAACGGAACCATCGTAGTATTTTTAATTAAAGAGATTCAAAAAATAAAAAAGAAAGTTGGTTATTGTATTGTTTATTAGTTAAGTATCTGGATCCAAAAGACCCGGTAGATTTTGTACTTCTTTTTTCTTTGATGAAAAAAAAAAATTCGTAAACTTAGAAAAAAATTCATCGAAGAAAATACTCTATCCATCAAAGAAAATACTCTATCCATAGTAGAGGAAAAAAATGAATTGCAGGGATGGAAAAGCCGTATGCATCAATACGCAGAAAATGCTTGTACGGTTATTGAATATTATTTTTGCCCATTTCTTTATTTTCTTATTTGTATTTATCCCTTTTACCTTTATTTGGGAATAAGGATAATCTTTACCAATCTAGGAGAAATCTTTATCAAAATCTTTATCAAGATAAGGGAACTACTTATTAAGTTATAAAATCAGGGTAATGATCCACCAACCCGCTAGTTCTTTTTATGAGGCACAAACGGGAGAATTTATCCTGGAAGCGGAAGAGCTACTGAAAATGCGTGAAACTATCACAAGGGTTTATGTACAAAGAACAGGCAAACCTTTATGGGTTATATCCGAAGACATGGAAAGGGATGTTTTTATGTCAGCAGCAGAAGCCCAAGCTCACGGAATTGTAGATCTTGTAGCCGTTGAATAAAAAATCAGTGGCAAGGATTATTCTAAAAAAATACAGGATTTGAAATTTCATTTTTTAATCTTCTTACTTTAATTTTAATATAATATTTCTATTAGTTAATATATTAATAGAATATAAGTAATATAGAATCTAAGTAATTCACGGTTAGGATAGATCTAAACCTGCTCATTATATATATATATTACGACTTACTATGCCAACTATGAAACAACTTATTAGAAACACAAGACAGCCAATCCGAAACGTCACAAAATCCCCAGCTCTTCGGGGATGCCCTCAGCGCCGAGGAACGTGTACCAGGGTGTATGTGCGACTCGTTCAGATCATATACTAAGAAGAAAAAACCTATTTCATTTTTTCATTCAGTATTGTTGATCGGTTAAGATAGTGTGAATGTAGTTTTCCCATTCAGACTATCTTGTATCAAATTTATGGTTTCGATTGGTGCAAACCCAATAGTCTTAATTTACAATTTAAGATGAGAAGGACTTTCCCATCGGTAACAAAACAAATATAAAGTTACCCGTTAAGCGGAGAAAATACTATTTTAATTAAAGATAAAGGATGTCCTTAATGAATGAATTTTGATGAATTTTGGACGAACGGAATAAGAGGGTCAGCTACCCAGCAAATTTTCATAATTAAATACCGTTACTGTATAACTAGATTTCGTTGTGAAAAAATCTACTTACTAAACTAAATATTGGATGGGTAGAGCCAAAGAATGTGAACTGTACAAGTTAACAATAACATTAATTAATATAAAATGAAAAGAAAGAAAGGCTCCGGTGTATAGAAAGGACCTGCCCGTTTCTAAAAAAAATCATAGAAACGATGGAACCCACTAATTTTTTATATATGTCCTATTTCATTTATATTATCTTTTTTGATATCTAGTATCAATACAATTTATTATTTTGAGGTTGAATATTTAGAAAAAAAAATATAAAAAATCGTGGTTGGGGAGGTTATAGTAGCAAGAGCCATTGGAATTTTTTTTTATACATTGGAAGAATCCATTTTTGTTATTAATAGACTAGGAAGAAGAAAAGAATAACTGAAAAATAAAAAAGTTATTCATCAAAGTCTCAATTATTCAATGACCAGAATTAAACGAGGATATATAGCTCGGAAACGGAGGACAAAAATTCGTTTATTTACATCAAGCTTTCGAGGAGCTCATTCAAGACTTACTCGAACGATTACTCAACAGAAAATTAAAGCTTTGGTTTCGGCTCATCGGGATAGAGATAGGAAAAAAAGAGATTTTCGTGGTTTATGGATTAGTCGAATAAATGCAGTAATTCGCAGGAATCCTAAAGTATATTGTATTTATAGTAATTTAGTATATAGTCTATACACGAGGCAATTGCTTCTTAATCGTAAAATAATTGCACAAATAGCTATATTAAAAGAGAATTGTCTTTTTATGATTGCCAATGATATCATAAAAAGCAAAAATCCCCTTAGACTTTACTCCGGAAAGGTATAGAATAGAAATTTATTTATTTTGATAGCTTTATCATATGATAAAAATTCATATGATAAAGCTATCAAAATAAACAACCACGCTGAATAAAAAAAATTATTCTTTGTTACCTATTATCTTTTTTCTTACAACATAAAAACCCAAAAAGAATTGTTGTAATTTTCGAACAAAACATCAATCAATGTTTAATTCAAATCTCAATTCAAAATAGGATTTCGAATTATTAATTTCTATATTTTTTTTTTCTGAAAGTAGTAGTTCTAGCGGTCGACTCGCTTTTTTCAAATTGTTTTTCATTATTAAGAAAAGGTAACGAAGATAAAATACGAGCTTGTTTTATAGCAATTGTTATTAAACGTTGTTGTTTTAAAGTCAATCTATTTACGCGTCTGGATAATATTTTTCCTTGTTCACTAATAAATCGACTAATTAAACCCATGTTTTTATAATCAATTCGGTCCCCCGATTGGATCGGGGGCAAACGCCTACGAAAAGATCGCTTGGATTTAATAAAGAGTCGCTTAGATTTTTCCATGGTTTATTTATCCCTATTCCAAAAATCACATTTATTACAAAAAATACAATAAAGGATTTGTTTTTTTATTCTGACTTTTCTTTTTTAATATATGTTGTTATTTTTTTAATATATGTTGTTATATACTGATTAATTCAACTGTAAATTATAGAATACAGATAGATCTATCTATATAGATACGAAAAATAGATCATTTTACATGTTAAGTTCTTTGGTTCGAAGGGTAACACACAAGCGATCAATTTGATCTATTTCTTTATTTCTGCGTGAATTGTATGTTTGCAACAACGGGGACAAAATTTTCTTAATTCCAATCGACTAGGCGTATTGTGTCGATTCTTTTTAGTGATATATCTAGAAATACCCGTTGATTCCTTATTAACACTCTTTTTATCACAACCGGTACATTCCAAAATAACAATTACTCGGATATCTTTACCTTTGGCCATGAACCTCCCTTGGGTTTTTAATTCACTTAACTCTTTTGTTTTCGGATTCGAATCTAAGAAAAAACGAAAATAGAAATTAATAATTCGAAATCCAATTTTGAAATATTTCGTTCCAATTAAGATTAATATAGTACAAAAATAATACAATGATCTCGAACTATATTTCGTTTCGAATTGCAATACAATTGCAATACAGTATTTTAGTTTTTTTAATTAAGTATTTTTTATGATATTGTTGCCCCCACCCTATCCATTCCATTTAAATTTCTGCTTTCACTCTATTATTAATAGAAATGGAATTGAATTAATAATTCAATTCCATTGAAGCCTGGACAAGATCCCGAGTTTCACTCCTAATTTCAATGAGGCCAAATTCACCCTTATTCTTTCTCTTTTCTAACTTATTCTATTACAATTGTAAAAAAAAGAAGAAATAAAGAAATAAAGAAGAGGAGATTAATTACATATTAATTACATATATTTAATACTTAATTGGATCTATAATCTTCTTCACCCCTTTCCGGGTCAATAACTAGAATGAAAAAAAAGGGAATATCAATGCATCTGGAAAAAAACGATTGATCTCTATCAAGAGACCCGCCAAAGCCCCGAACCATAGAGTACTTACTACTGGTGCCACGGAAAGATATGTTTTTAGATCTCGCATTTCAAATCCTCCTTTTTAAGTCTTTTTTCTATCTAGAATTTATTTGAGTTTAATATTCTTTTTTCTTATTCTAAAGAATATTAGTTATATTTCTTTAGAATCTTTTTTTTCTTTTTCATATTCTATTGTATATTATAGTATAGGAAACTGAAAAAAATGGCAGAAAATTAGAAAAATGATATATATATATATATTATATATATCTATATATCAACAGATAAAAATGTGGAAAACAAGACAAAGATTCTTTACAATAACACTAGAAACAAATGGAAAAGGGATGTAGCGCAGCTTGGTAGCGCGTTTGTTTTGGGTACAAAATGTCACGGGTTCAAATCCTGTCATCCCTATCCCTAACTATTACTTATCATATGATATTCCGTATTATCTGATATTCCGTATTATATATTTATTATATGAGATGAGCAATAAAACGGGACCAATTGAAGACGAATTCCAATTGGACATACATACCGAATATCTATCTATATATATATATTGATATAGTATATAAATGTAAAATGGATTTAGATCATATAAAATAATTTATGAAAACAAAGCGCTCTTAGTTCAGTTCGGTAGAACGCGGGTCTCCAAAACCCGATGTCGTAGGTTCAAATCCTACAGAGCGTGATGATTCAAATCCTACAGAACGTGATTCTTGTATTGTTCGAATGATAATTACACTGAAATAATTGAACATTAAAAGTCTTAATTTAATCCTTGTAGATTAGGATTAAAACAAAATAAATAGGGAATCCGCAAAAAAAGAGACATTAATTAATCAAAGATCCAACTGATCACCTCGTCGGTATTGTAAATATGCAGTTACAAATAATCCAGCCAAAGTAATGGGAATTAAACCTAACACGATTCCAAATAGAAAAACTTCAATCATTTTGATTTGTTCGAAAGGTAAAAAGAAAGGTAATATCTATCCTTAACCATTAATCTGTATTGATCATGAATCTCAACGACCGAGAATTAAAAATTGACACAGTAAGGAACTATAGAATGTCTTATTCCAAAATTTACTATTCCTCTCAAAA